CTACTAAAGAATTTCTACCTCTTATTATAGTGTGTGCTTCCGGAGGGGCACGCATGCAAGAAGGAAGTTTGAGCTTGATGCAAATGGCTAAAATATCTTCTGCTTTATATGATTATCAATCAAATAAAAAGTTATTCTATGTACCAATCCTTACATCTCCTACTACCGGTGGGGTGACAGCTAGTTTTGGTATGTTGGGGGATATCATTATTGCCGAACCCAATGCCTACATTGCGTTTGCGGGTAAAAGAGTAATTGAACAAACATTGAATAAAACAGTACCCGAAGGTTCACAAGCGGCTGAGTATTTATTCCAGAAGGGCTTATTCGATCTAATCGTACCACGTAATCCTTTAAAAAGCGTTCTGAGTGAGTTATTTCAACTCCATACTTTCTTTCCTTTGAATCAAAATTAGAACATTAAGTTCAATTATTTTGAGCAAACAAGTAATTAGTTTATCAGAATCCAAGTCAAAATTAGACGAATGGGGTTTTCTTTGTTGACATAAGATCTAATCGTATAAAGAATCAAAAGTCACAGAAAATCCGCCCCTTTTTCTATATTCCTGATTATTGATCAAGACGCCTCTATCAACAAGATAAAAGATGAAATTCTTTTTTTCGTGAAATTAGGCAAATAAAAAAAATATCCTCTTCTCGTCATATATAATTAAAATCTACAAAATATAGAATTTTTTATCTTTCTATATCTTACGATAACCCTATTTTGACTAAGAATCCCTGCTCCTGCTGGATGGGATTCTAACAAACCCTTCAATATAAATAGAATTAATTTTTAAGAATATAATTAATTTTTAAGAAACTTTTTGCTTAGTAAATGAAATTCGAAGACAAGAGCAAAAAATGAAGAAAAGAATAATAATAATATCTCATCCATATCCTTTCAAATCTTTCATGTAGAAATTAGATCTATACTTAATAGATATTAAGTAATAATAATTCCAATTTCTAATTATCAAATTATAATAAGATATCTTTATATATAATAAGATATCTTTATATTATAAATAATAAATATAAAATATAAATAATAATAAAAGGTACAAATAGTAAATCGAGGTACCCATTCTATGACAACTCTTAACTTTCCCTCTGTTTTGGTGCCTTTAGTAGGCCTAGTCTTTCCGGCAATCGCAATGGCTTCTTTATTTCTTCATGTTCAAAAAAACAAGATTGTTTAGAGCCGATGGGACAAAATCTCATCTATTTTTTTTTCAAAACTGACGCTTGTATCATAACACAGATATCCATTTAGCAAAATATGGTATAAGCGGCTTCCGCCGAAAAACTCTTATGTCTGCAGAAAATGGTATTAGGGGTAAATGTATTCTAGCTATTTGAAAATAGACCCGAATTGACGGATGGCTGAACTGTAAAGTTGGTCTATCTATATGTATGTGGCTATCTTTAGTGAGATCATACGAAGGGTATGTTATTAGTTTAGATCTAACCAATTTAATGAATTACTCCTAAAGGTTCACATCAAACTAGTGCTAGTTGATGCGAGTTACTTCGGAAACAAAAGGACTAAAGTCAAATTCATTTGGGGTATTCTCTCAATTCCAAAAAACGCAACCGGATCAAGTATGAGTTGTCGATCAGAACATATATGGATAGAACCTATAACGGGGGCTCGAAAAACAAGTAATTTCTGCTGGGCTGTTATCCTTTTTTTAGGTTCATTAGGATTCTTGTTGGTTGGAACCTCCAGTTATCTTGGTAGAAATTTGATATCTTTATTTCCGTCTCAGGAAATAGTTTTTTTTCCACAAGGAATTGTGATGTCTTTCTATGGGATCGCGGGTCTTTTTATTAGCTCCTATTTGTGGTGCACAATTTCGTGGAATGTAGGTAGTGGTTATGATCGATTTGATAGAAAAGACGGAATAGTGTGTATCTTTCGGTGGGGATTTCCTGGAAAAAATCGTCGGGTCTTCCTCCGATTTCTTATAAAAGATATTCAGTCCGTCAGAATAGAAGTTAAAGAGGGTATTTATGCTCGTCGTGTCCTTTATATGGATATCAGAGGCCAGGGAGCCATTCCATTGACTCGTACTGATGAGAATTTTACTCCACGGGAAATGGAACAAAAAGCTGCTGAATTGGCCTATTTCTTGCGTGTACCAATTGAAGTATTTTAAGAAATGAGCCAAGAAATCAATGCTTTCTCAGCAGGAGGGTAAAAACGCAAGAATCCTCTTTTTCTATAACATAACTTAATTGAGGTTTCTTCAGAACATTCATTCGAGTCAAAGCAGACATATATGCAACAAGTATAAAATAAAACTCTTTTGGGGATCTTTTATATGTATCGAAATATACACAACTCAATTCAATAAAAAATCAGAAACAAATCGAAATATCTCATAATCAACCATTTCGAAATAAGGAAATTCCCCCCTTTTTTACTTGTTGGAATTGAGACTTTAGATTCAGATAGATCATATCTTGTAATTTTTTAGAAGCTTCTTTTTATACT